AGTCCGTAGCGTCTACCGATTTCGCCATATCCCCTTCCTTTTGTGTTAAAATTAGGATGTCATTGCGTTATGATGTCGGTCCCTTTTTCTTTCATTTCTACTGTAACCTTTGAATTCATTAGATACCGATTTCTATTTCGAAGAAGCATTTTTCCTCTTTGATTTCTTACCAGTCTTCTCCTATCTTCTCTAGGAGACCCTATTTGGTCCAATCAAATTGGATTTTATCATTTCTGGATCCGTAATTCAATATAGATTAATAGATATCCTATATATATATCTACCTGTCGCCCCTCTCATGCAATTTTGAATACTTGAACGGTCGATTTTTTTGTTGTCTTAATTTCCATTTCCGCCTTTACTACTTTCTGAATTTTATGAATGGGATGAAAGCGGAAGAATGTCTCATCAGTTCGAACTAATCATTCCTAATGATTAATGATATGGAATCAAATAATATAGAAAATATAGAAGTGTAATAAAAAAAAATTCCAATGTCATTTGAATTCAAATTCCAAAATGACAAATTTAAATAATTTAACTATCTAACTAACTAAAATAAAAATATTGACTATCGAATCTAATAAGATATAGAATTTACTAAAAAAATATCGAATTTAATAATATTCGAATTGTAAATTGTATTAGTGATTAGTGATAAAAAATACAAATTCTATATCGCTATATTAATCCTTATGTTCTATTTCTATAATTAGAATATTATAATATATAATATTATAATATTCAATATTTATATTTATTTTAAATTGTAGATTCTATTGTTTTCTATTCATATCGAGTCCGAATAGATAAGACATAATAGTGAATACCTAAGATTAAGATTCCAATATTTTATTGAATTACTATGCACATAAAATTGATGTTATGTGAGCCCGCTTAGCTCAGAGGTTAGAGCATCGCATTTGTAATGCGATGGTCATCGGTTCGATTCCGATAGCCGGCTTTTTCCTATTTATTCCAATTTTTACATAATTGAGGATGTCTTTTTGAAATCAAAGAATATTAAAGAATATTAAATATTTTTAAATTTCTTAAATTAAAATTATAAGAACTTACAACTATGTCAGGAAAGGAATCCCTTTTCTATAATAGAAAATAGGAAGCGGTCTGGATATTTATTCAATTCGTCTCATACTTCTTTATAGTACACAAGTAGGCTACTTCAGCAAACTTCGCTTCATTTACTTTAATTACTTTAGTTTGAGTTTGAACGTTTGAATTTTGGTTTAAAAAATCCAAATTTCATAATTTAATAAAATTTAATAAATAAAAAAAAGAATAAAATTGATTCTAAAAAATTTCTACAAAAAGGAGTCTTTATGTCGCGTTACCGAGGACCTCGTTTGAAAAAAATCCGTCGGCTGGGAGCTTTACCGGGACTAACTAATAAAAGGCCTAGAGCCGGAAATGATCTTAGAAACCAATCTCGTTCGGTAAAAAAATCTCAATATCGTATTCGCCTAGAAGAAAAACAAAAGTTGCGTTTTCACTATGGTCTTACAGAACGACAATTACTTAAATACGTTCGCATCGCCGGAAAAGCCAAGGGGTCAACAGGTCAAGTTTTACTACAATTACTTGAAATGCGTTTGGATAACATCCTTTTCCGGTTGGGTATGGCTTCTACTATTCCTGCAGCCCGGCAATTTGTTAACCATAGGCATATTTTAGTTAATGGTCATATAGTAGATATACCAAGTTATCGCTGCAAACCCAGAGATATTATTACGGTGAAGGATGAACAAAAATCTAAAGCTCTGATTCAAAAATCTATAGATTCATCCTCTCATCAGGAATTACCAAGCCATTTGATCCTTCAACCATTCCAATATAAAGGATTAGTCAATCAAATAATAGATAGTAATAGTAAATGGGTTGGTTTGAAAATAAATGAATTGCTAGTTGTAGAATACTATTCTCGTCAGACTTAAACCTAACTAAAAAAAATAAGGATTCGGGCAATTTTCTTCCCTTTCGTCGAAGTAAATTAACTTAAAAGTAAGTAAGATAAATGCGGGGTTGATCCGTATTTTCTCCCTTTTCCGGATCCTAGACCGAAGGGATATTTGCACTCCTTGGCTACTCTTTCCATTCCAGTAGTTTCTTTTTGAGTAGTTTATGTGTCACAGCAATTAGGAATAGAAGAATCAATAGTAAAGAAAGTTGGAATGGCGTTATCAATTTCCCAGTGTTGTTAGTAAAATCGGTAACTTAAAGCGGAAAGAGAGGGATTCGAACCCTCGGTAAACAAAAGCCTACATAGCAGTTCCAATGCTACGCCTTGAACCACTCGGCCATCTCTCCTATATAATGATATAATGATTATGACCCCAACCCGAATGAATAGCGAGTCAGTCATATTATTACTAGTAATAGATTTTTATTAGATTATTGGATCGGTGCGACTAATAATAATAAATTGAAACTTTAACTAAAAAAAAAATAGAAAATTTTTCATCATAGATCATAGAATGATTAT